TTCTATTCTAATATAATAAACAAATGTTCAACCTTCTAACTAAACTTTCTAACTCTATAAATAACTAGATAAAAAAAAAAATAGACTAATATTATATATTCTAAAGAATACTCTAGAATTCTAATAATATATATTCGAAATACTATACTATAACTAGAATAGTATATATTCTATTTAGAATATATTCTAAAAAATAGACTATTATAAAAAATAGTATAAAAAATAGAAGAAAATATATTCTAAATAGCTAGAAATATATTCTATAAACTAAACTAGAATATAGAAGAAAGATATTATATAAAATTAATAAAATTATATAAATCGAAAAATTATAGAAAATAGAAATATATTAGATTAGAATAAAATAATTTATTATTATTAGATATTAATATTGGATATTACAATATTCTAATACTACTAATAGATTACTAATAATATATTCAAATATTCTATAGAATATTCTATAGATAGATTCTAAACGAAAGTCGAAAAGAAGCTAAAATAAAGCATTATAATATTAATTATATTAATTTTTGAAAATTTTAGAATTAATTAGAATTCTAGAGTTTCTTACTTTTGTTATTATAAATAGCAACTTCTATTCCCTCTTCAAATAGGAATACTACCGCTGGTTTTATGAAAAAACGCCAAAGCCCCTTATCGGATTTGAACCGATGACTTACGCCTTACCATGGCGTTACTCTACCACTGAGTTAAAGGGGCTCATTTGATTGAATTCTTGAATGATCTACTATGTGGATAAGATAGATCTATGAAACTAGATTATAAATTCAATCTCTAAATCTAGAAAAAATAAGTAACTATATTAGAAACTATATTCTAATAGAATATTAATTAAATATTAAATAAATTTTTATTAAATAAATTATTTAATTAGAATTTGAAATTAGTATTCTCGATTAGAATTATTCTATTCTAATTATTAAATTAAAATGAAATTATTCTAATCGCCATTATCCATTATATTGACAATTTCAAAAAACTGTTCATACTATGAACATAGTATGCTGGCGGTCGGGCAAATGTGCCCCCATCGTCTAGTGGTTCAGGACATCTCTCTTTCAAGGAGGCAACGGGGATTCGACTTCCCCTGGGGGTAGGGTATTACGAACGGAAGGGGATCGTGGATTCTTTTTTTTTTTTTTTAATAAAAAAATCTGGAATTGATTCTTCCTGGGTCGATGCCCGAGCGGTTAATGGGGACGGACTGTAAATTCGTTGGCAATATGTCTACGCTGGTTCAAATCCAGCTCGGCCCAATAATTCACTGATCTGCCATGAAATAAGCCCCTTGTTCTCGCGAAATGCCTGATACGGAAAAAAGGAAAAAGTTCGGATATATCTCTACTTGTTTTTTATTTTATTTGTTTTATTTCTTTTTTTTCTCAAAATTCTGATCTTGCTAATCATCTAGACTCAGATCCGGATTTGTAAGTATAAAGTCTAAGAATAAAGAGTAATGTAAAGAAAAAAGAGTCTTTTTTTTTTTTTTTACATTGAAAGATTTTTTTTATTCGATTTTGATTTGAAATAATGAAAAGATTACTAGCAATCCCTGTCCCTTTGTATCATTAAAGTGTATATCCATGTGAATATCACACTCCCCTTTCTGTTCCAAGGCGTTGATTTCAATCGAAAATCGAAATATAAATATAAAAAAGAGTTTGAATGAAATCATAATAATATGTATGCTGTACATTTTATTGCATTTCCCGGGGATTGTAGTTCAATTGGTCAGAGCACCGCCCTGTCAAGGCGGAAGCTGCGGGTTCGAGCCCCGTCAGTCCCGACGGATCTAATAATATTAAAAAAAAATGGAATAAAACAAATACATCAACTCATATCTCCCCCTTCTGCGAAAGGGGAGCAAATAGCACAATTTCATTTTCATTCCCAAGGGGATACTTCTTTTTTTTTTATTTATTTATTCTTATTACTTAATTCTTATGAATTATTTATTTAATATTTCTAGATTTAATTCTTATTTAATTCTATTTAAATATTTTCGATACAAATTCTAGTTAATTTGAAATTTTATTTACTATTCAATTTAATTTGAATATTTGGAATATTTAATTTATTAATATTATGGAATTTATATTATTAAATAAAATTATTAAAATTAAATTAATAATTATTAAATAATTAATATTTTAATATTTACATATTAAATAGTTACATAAACATAATTAATAATTACTTAATAGTTACATAATTAAGATTTAACTATTTAATTTTTTTTTTTCTTTTTTCAACTAGTACTGATTAATCGAAACATATGTGAATTAGTACAATTATTGGTAGCGTCATATTCAAGATTTAAAAAGATACTCTACTTAGTTTGGATTTTTCGATTACTCCTGACCCGTATAATGAAATCGAATCGAGTACCATATCTTTTTCGGTAGCCCCATACACAACACCAATAAATCACACAAAAAAATCGGATTTGTACGATACAAAATGAATTTAATTTCTTTGATAGAATCCTTTTTTTTTAAGTATCTTTTTTCTTGGCTCCGATTTTGTCTAATCTCATTCAAATTTCAAATTGAGCACTTTTGTTTGGGTTTGGTTGTAACCAATCTAAGTGGAAAGGAAAGGTGGTTACATGATACGTCTCCCATGATTGTACAAAGAAGTCAAGAATTTTTTATTTTTTCGAGAAAAGAATATGAAAAATTAAAAAAAGTAAAGTAAATAAATTTTCAATTGAATCAAGAATCTGTTTTTAAATTCGGTATGGATAAACAATCTTTCTATGTTATACTATTGAATTCTCGACAATGAAGCGATTTGATAGCTCAGATATTGTTATTCATGATATTGATCCAATTCAATATCATCGAGATGGAATTCATCCCATTGAATTTAGAGTAGAGGCGAAAGATTTAGTATCTCTATGGGATTTAATCCCGAGTTTTTGCGAAGTAAAGAAAAATGAAAGAAACGATGAGATTATGGAAGTAAATATTCTTGCATTTATTGCTACTGCATTGTTTATTCTAGTTCCTACTGCTTTTTTACTTATAATATACGTAAAAACTGTTAGTCAAGGTGATTAATTTGAATGAAACCTGACTTCTTAGTTCTTATCAATGATTGACGGAATAAAATGAAAAGGATTACTAGTTTTCGTTTTAGATGAAATAAATAGACTAGAATTAGCAGTATTCTATGAGATCCCATAGTATGATAGAAAGAAATCTTTTTTTTTTCTATCATACTACCTATTTTTGGTATTCTAATATATAAAGTTATACTGTATGAAGATATAGGTTTAGTATAGATATAGATTAATCTAGAATCTCATATTGATATATCTAGATATCAATTCTCTATATGGAATGTACATAATGTCCCAATTCTATTTCTTCATCTATTTGTGTTGATTCTAATTAATCTGAAATAGTCGAAAGGCAGGTCTTACTTTTATTATTCTAATTCCTATAGTTCTGATTATTTTCAATATGAATCCCAACATCCACTGAAAGAATAAAATCAATAAAAAAAAAAAGTCAAAAATCTGGACATATAGTAATATTAATTTTTAATATTAATAAAAGAAAATCAAGAAATCTTTTTTTAACATTTCGAAGAAAGAATTGATCGAGCAGTTGACAGATCATTCAAGGAAAGGAGTTCTATAAAAACTTTTAAGGTTTCAACAAAACAAAAAGGATTAGTAAACCCTGCCCGTTTTTAATCCTTGAATCATGATATGAAATAAGTCAAGTTAATAAAATAAGGTATAGCATAAATCAATTTTATAAAAGAATAAAACAAATAATAAACTAAGCAAGAAAATATCTTATTTACCATGGAAAAGTCACTTAATTTTAATCACTTTGAATATTTAAGAACCAATAACTATTTAATAGTTAATAAATAGTTAATAAAAGAAGTAATTTTTTTCTCTTTGAACAGGAAAGAGACAAACAAAAAAAGGGAGGGCGATCCCTTCCCCCTCACCTCATTGTTGATATATAACTCTGGTAAGAACCACTTTATCGAAATAGATAATTTAGGAAAAATTTGGTTGGAATGAATTTCCTATCATTTGTATTCGTTTTACTTTGGAAATATGAACACCACAATCATTGAAATATTTGTTTGATTAAATTAAAAGAAAAGGGTATTATTCATATATTATTCATAGAATAGATTACTTCACTCAAATCCAATATAGATATAGAATTTTGAAATGAAGATATTTTAAATTCAATTTAATTGAATTTAAACAAGAGTTAAAGTTTAAAATCTTTGCAGAATAATGTATAAAACAATTGATACAGTTTGATTTCTCAACTCAATTAGTAGTACCCCTAGAGTCCACTTCTTCCCCATACTACGAGTGAAAGGGAAAATGTAAAGACTACCATTAAAGCAGCCCAAGCGAGACTTACTATATCCATGTGAATTATGTCCTCTATCTTTATGAATATGAAGGAATTTTTTATTAATGAATTTTTCTATTTAAGGAAGTTTTCTATTATTGTTCACTAATACTAATAATAGTAGAATCGCTGGCGCAGAGTCAAAAAAAATATCTTCAATATATTGATGAAACACTCCAAAAAAGCCAATTAATTTTAAGAAGTTTTTATATGATGACTGAAAAACTTTTAGTACAAACAAAATAAGCAGTAAGACCTTTGGAAGTATCAAGGTGACTTTTCCTCCGCGTGCTTCTGTTGGGGGAAAATTCAACAAATTATATCAGCAAAAGGGAATAAGGTACTTTGCGTCTTTTGTTGATGAGGCGACACCCGGATTTGAACTGGGGAAAAAGGATTTGCAGTCCCCCGCCTTACCACTCGGCCATGCCGCCAAGACGACACAAAATAGACAAAAATATCGTCCTCCTTTATTTTGGAAAGGGGGACTCTTTTTTTTTGTACTTGCACCGTGAATCCCATTTTTTTTAATCCCTTTCCAAAATTCCGAAAAAGAAATCCTTCTTTTTTTTTTTTGATTGGATTTCTTTTTTCAATTAATTTTGTATAGTATTTCAAAACATACACTATTTAAATTCTTTCTGCTTTCTATATGAAATAAAAAAGTGACTTTTCTTTGACAAAAGACAAAATTAAGGACAAATTTGAACCATTAACTATTGACTGTGAATTTACGAACGATTCGTGGATTTGAATCGAAAATTGTATTTCCCTAATCTTAATGATATCAGAAAAAAAATGGATACCTAACCAATCAGTATTGATTCTTTTCAATACAAAATTATTCTCAATTCGAATTATAACACCAATTATGGGTATATGTAAACCCTAGAACATAAAATTTTACACAGATAGCTAATCTGATATCTTATCTGTCTAGAATTCCTCTATCAAAATGTGCTGTCAAAAATGGAACTGCAGTAAAGGGGGAGACAGGAATATATACATAGCTCTATCTAGTTCTATCTGGATATGCTTAATAAGCCTTCTTATGCACTTCAACAGTTTTGTTTATATATTCTATATAATTAGAATCGAATTTAATATTATATATAAAATAATTATATATAATTATATATATTTATATATATATATAATATATAAATCGAAAATATATACAAATAGATAAAAATACATCTTTTCTATGTATATGCAATTTTTTTTTAATTAAACAAAGAAATACACGAAAAAGCCAACTAAGTCTTAAAAAAAATAAACTTTCTAGTGTTTCTGATTATTGGTTCTTTATCCCATCGAAAGATGAAATCCTGAATCCATATCCATTTATTTTATCCATTTATTTTTGGGATATTCCAATCATATTGGAATATGTAATATCATAATAATGGTAGAAATTAAATCACGTTTTGTTTTGCTATTCTATACAAAATTTCCTAAGTCGAAGTTAAGTGTAATTTCTCAACCCCTTTCCAGTTGTATTTCTTGCAAATTCGAATTTGAGTATAAAATTATCTTTATTCCACCGTTCATATGTATTTCATACATTCCATATCCATCTATGGAGTTAGATAAAATTTTATGCGATTCTGTAAACAGAATAAAAATTCTATCATTGCTAGATCGATCTATATAATTGAATTGAATGAGGCACGATCCAATAATGAGATTTTAAAAATAGTTAATAAACGGGAAATTTAAAATGCTCGAGGATGTAAACGAGGGAATGTCTACAATACCTGGATTTAATCAAATCCAATTTGAAGGATTTTGTAGGTTCATTGATCAGGGCTTAACAGAAGAGTTTTCTAAGTTTCCAAAAATTAAAGATACAGATCAAGAAATTGAATTTCAATTATTTGTGGAAACATATCAATTAGTCGAACCATTGATAAAAGAAGGAGATGCTGTATATGAATCACTTACATATTCTTCTGAATTATATGTATCCGCGGGATTAATTTGGAAAAACAGTAGGGATATACAAGAACAAAAAATTTTTATTGGAAACATTCCTTTAATGAATTCCCTAGGAACTTTTCTAATAAATGGAATATACCGAATTGTAATCAATCAAATATTGCAAAGCCCCGGTATTTTTTACCGCTCAGAATTGGATCATAACGGAATTTCGGTCTATATTGGGACTATAATATCAGATTGGGGGGGGAGAATAGAATTAGAGATTGATAGAAAAGCAAGGATATGGGCCCGCATGAGTAGGAAACAGAAAATATCTATTCTAGTTCTATCATCAGCTATGGGTTTGAATCTACGACAAATTTTAGAGAATGTGTGTTACCCTGAGATTTTCTTAGCTTTCCTGAATGATAAGGAAAAAAAAAAAATTGGATCAAAGGAAAATGCCATTTTGGAGTTTTATCAACAATTTACTTGTGTAGGGGGCGATCCAGTATTTTCTGAATCCTTATGTAAGGAATTACAAAAGAAATTCTTTCAACAAAGATGTGAATTAGGAAGGATTGGTCGATTAAATATGAACCGGAGACTGAATCTTGATATACCTCATACCAATACATTTTTGTTACCGAGAGATATATTGGCAGCTACAGATCGTTTGATTGAAATGAAATTTGGAATGGGTACGCTTGACGATATGAATCATTTAAAAAATAAACGTATTCGTTCTGTAGCGAATCTCTTACAAGATCAATTCGGATTAGCCCTGATTCGTTTAGAAAATGTGGTTAGGGGGACTATATGTGGAGCAATTAGGCATAAATTGATACCAACCCCTCAAAATTTGGTAACTTCAACTCCATTAACAACCACTTATGAATCTTTTTTTGGATTACACCCATTATCTCAAGTTTTGGATCGAACTAATCCATTGACACAAATAGTTCATGGGAGAAAATCGAGTTATTTGGGTCCTGGAGGGTTAACAGGACGAACTGCTAGTTTTCGAATACGAGATATCTACCCCAGTCACTATGGGCGCATTTGCCCCATTGACACATCTGAAGGAATCAATGTTGGACTTATTGGATCTTTAGCAATTCATGCCAAGATTGATCGTTGGGGGTCTTTAGAAAGCCCATTT